ATACATTGTAGTTAGTTACATTGGTGAATTAGGTGAAGGTGCGGAAAGAGAGGGATTCGAACCCTCGGTAAACAAAAGTCTACATAGCAGTTCCAATGCTACGCCTTGAACCGCTCGGCCATCTTCCCTACATAAGCCGATAACCCGAGCGAATAGCGAGTTATTCATATTAGATTGTTCGATAGTTACTGACAATCAATTCTAACTATCAAAATAAAAATATCAAGTCTTTCATGACTTTTTTTTAGGACTTTCTCTTCCCTTCGAGCCGGGGGGTAAAGATAAATTTTTTTTGTGAAATATCAAGGGCCATTAGTATTAAATTCAAATAAATTGAAAATAATAATACAATAAAGAAAGATAGATTATATCTATTAATGTTTGTGAAGATGACGCCCCCTCTTTTTTCTGATATTTATACCATACCAGATTAAATCAATGAATTGGAACGAATCAAATCCATCGATTACTTTAATTTAATTTTATTTTTTAGACTATGTTTAATGAATACCTTTTACCCCGCGGATCTAATCTATTAAAAATTCCTAAAGCATCTCAGGGATTTTTTTTATTCCAAATCTATCCTAATCCGTATAATAAATTCTTTGATTCTTCAACTTTGACGAAATCCGAATAATTCCCTTTGATTTTATTCTTATATTATAGTTTCTTTTTATACTAATGAATTTCGTTTGTATGAAATCAAATTAGGTTCAAATATTGATTTTTTTCTGTCAAAGCTTAAAATAAAATTGAAGTCTAAAGTCATATCCCTTTTTGAATAGGGTTACTTTTATGTTATTTCGTACTGTACATTTCCTTTGTTTGTGAGATCATTTTCTCACGAGAGGTAATGAAAAGAGTTATAGAATGGATTTTTTTTACCTATGCCTAGATCGCGGATAAATGGAAATTTTATTGATAAGACCTTTTCAATCGTAGCCAATATCTTATTACGAATAATTCCGACAACTTCAGTAGAAAAAGAGGCATTTACTTATTACAGAGATGGTGCGATTTGATTATTTTGACTTTACCGCTCTCGGCCTTAGGAAAAAGACAGATGATTCGGAATAAAAAAAAATCGACGCTAGTTGAAGGTGAAGTTTATAACATAAAGCAATTCCTTCTGTCGTGTATCCCCGATTAATGCAACCTCAGATGCTTGAATTGTTGATTCTAGTATTAAGCGAAAGGTTAGACCTATAGATCATCGATCTGTATTGCGGTTCAATCCTACTACACTAGTATCAATAGGCGGCATAGAGGAAGGAGCACTACGCGTAGGAATCAACAAAACAAAAGCTTTGTTATAAGTTATAAAGCACTCCTTTTCCTTATCGGGATCGGGAAAAAAAAGAAATGGTTGGGACAACAAACATCCATCTCGTTCGTACTTTGGATACCCATATAACCATCGAAGACTGTTGAAGTGACTAATTCCTGGAAATTGAAAGGCGTCGAGAACAAAGAAATTGTTGGAGTTTACATTTTTATCTAGTACCAGCACGCTTGATGTTAAGAAAGGATCTTTTGCAAGAAGGTTGGCTAGAGATTTCTTGTAAAAACATTAGCCCCGCTGAGTTCATAATGACAATATTTCGACCTTTAATTCCACGGATTCTGGATTATTTTCATTATGCACATAAAATAAAGGAGGAGCCGTATGAGGTGAAAATCTCACGTACGGTTTTGGAACGGAGAATTTTTTGAACTGAATGACGACCGTAACGAATGTCGGCTCAATCCGAAGGTAATTATGCGGAAGCGTTACAGAATTATTATGAAGCTATGCGACTAGAAATTGATCCCTATGATCGAAGCTATATACTCTATAACATAGGCCTTATCCACACAAGTAACGGAGAACATACGAAAGCTTTAGAATACTTTTTTCGGGCACTAGAACGAAACCCGTTCTTACCACAAGCTTTTAATAATATGGCTGTGATCTGTCATTACGTGCGACTATCTCCACTATAGAAAGAAATAAAAGGAAAGGGCAAATACGACAATAAAGACTAAAAAAAGCAGGATTTCTACATATTGCATCGTCCAAAAAACGATTTTTATCAGCTGTAGCAAAGAAAGAAACTTCAAAATATGAAGAAATATATATATGCCTAAATATTTTATTCTATGGATAAAAAATCTAATTGATAGCGGAAGCACCGTAAAGATCAATTTACAAGGTTTGGGCGATACAAAAAGAACTGCTTATTTATCTCATTTTATTTTTATGAGATAAAAATTAGGAATCAACTTATGTAATAGAGCCGATCCCCTAAGGTATTGAGCAGCGGTGTAGCATCAGATCCCAAGGAGAGTAAGTCTTTGTTTTATGAGGAAGAAGTCTTTTTCAAGGATTCTATAGAAATTCTAAATTTCTATATAATATATAATATGAAAGCGAGATAGTTACCTTTCAGAAAATTCTAATGAGGGTTTCAGAATGCCTATACTTTTTTTCTGAAGGTAGGATAAAAGATAAAACTGATTA